AATTTCTGACACAAGTATTCAATTACTACGTACTTGTTTAGTATTGAATTGGAACCAAGACAAAAAAAGTTCTTTTATCGAAGAGGCCCGCGCTTCTTTTGTTCAAGTAAAGACAAATGGTATCCTTCGATATTTCCTAAGGATCGATTTAGTCAAATCGGCCATTTCGTATATCGGGAAAAGGAATGATCCCCCCCCTTTTTCTGATGATGGCTCAGAATATACCAATATGAATCCGTTTTTTTCCATTTACTCCAAGATAAAACTTCAACAATCATTTAACCAAAATCAAGGAACTGTTCGTACGTTGTTTGGTAAAAATAAGGAATATCAGTCTTTTATAATTTTGTCAGCATCCAATTGTTTTGGAATAGGTCCATTCACATTCAACGGTGTAAAATATCACAAAGAATCCATTAAAAAAGATCCCCCAATTTCATTTAAGAATTCATTCGGTCCTTTAGGAACAGTTCTTCAGTTTGCGAATTTTTTTTTATTGTACCATTTAATAACTCATAATCAGATCTTGGTAAATAATTATTTACAATTTGACAATTTAAAACAAACCTTTCAAGTCCTTAAATATCAATATTATTTAATGGATGAAAATGGAAGAATTTATAATCCGGATTTTTGTAGTAACATCGTTTTGAATCCATTCAAATTGCATTGGTATTTTCTTTATTACAATTTTTGTGACGAGACATTTACAAAAATGTGTCTTGGACAATTTCTTTGTGAAAATGTATGTATAACCAAAAATGGACTGTACTTAAAATCGGGTCAAGTTCTAATTGTTCAGTTTGATTCTGTAGTAGTAAGATCGGCTAAGCCTTGTTTGGCTACTCCAGGAGCAACAGTTCATGGTGATTATGGGGAAATCTTTTATGAAGGGGATACTTTAGTTACATTTATATATGAAAAATCGAGGTCTGGTGATATAACGCAAGGTCTCCCAAAAGTGGAACAAGTCTTAGAGGTTCGTTCGGTTGATTCAATATCAATAAATCTAGAAAAACGGATTAATGGTTGGAACGAATGTATAAAAAAAATTCTTGGAATTCCATGGGGATTCTTGATTGGGGCTGAGCTAACTATAGCGCAAAGTCGTATCTCTTTAGTTAATAAGATCCAAAAGGTTTATCGATCCCAGGGGGTGCAGATCCATGATAGGCATATCGAAATTATTGTACGGCAAATAACATCCAAAGTTTTGGTTTCAGAGGATGGAATGTCTAATGTTTTTTTACCTGGAGAACTAATTGGATTGTTTCGAGCAGAACGGACGGGACGCGCTTTGGAAGAAGCGATCTGTTACCGAATTATCTTATTGGGAATAACGAGAGCCTCTCTGAATACTCACAGTTTTATATCCGAAGCAAGTTTTCAAGAAACGGCTCGAGTTTTAGCAAAAGCTGCTCTCCGAGGCCGCATTGATTGGTTGAAAGGACTAAAAGAAAACGTTGTTCTGGGGGGAATTATACCCGTTGGTACTGGATTCAAGGGATTCTTACACCGTTCAAATCAACATAAGAACAATAGCATTCTCTTGAAAAAAAAAAGAATCGGTTTGAGGAGAAAATAAGAGATATTTTGTTTTACCACAGAGAATGGTTGGATTCTTTTTTTTCTAAGAATTTAGGTGATAGATCAAAACAACGACGATTTTGGGGATTTAACAGAAGAGATTAATTCTTTTTATTTATCTTTGTTATTTAATTAATTTAGCATTTAGTAAATTAGTAATGTAATAAAAAAAAAAAAAATAACGAATAGAAAGGAATTTCAGGTTTGGGTTGTGTATCAATGGCCAATCCACGTTAAAAAAGAAGGTTCCGTTGGAACAATTATTTATTTCAGGATACCTCATCTCTTTATTTAAAAAAGAGTGAAAGTGTGTGGAGAAATGACAAGAAGATATTGGAACATCAATTTGGAAGAGATGATGGAGGCGGGAGTTCATTTTGGTCACGGTACTCGAAAATGGAATCCTCGAATGTCACCTTATATCTCTGCAAAATGTAAAGGTATTCATATTTTAAATCTGACCAGAACTGCTCGTTTTTTATCAGAGGCTTGTGATTTAGTTTTTGATGCAGCAAGTAGAGGAAAACAATTTTTAATTGTTGGGACAAAAAATAAAGTAGCTGATTCAGTAGCATGGGCTGCAATAAGGGCTCGATGTCATTATGTTAATAAAAAGTGGCTTGGAGGTATCTTAACGAATTGGTCCACTACAGAAACAAGACTTCATAAATTCAGGGACTTACGAATGGAACAAAAGGCGGGGGGACTCGGCCGTCTCCCGAAGAGAGATGCCGCGGTGATGAAGAGACAATTATCTCACTTGCAAACATATCTGGGCGGGATTAAATATATGACAGAGTTACCTGATATTGTAATCATCGTTGATCAACAAGAAGAATATACAGCCCTTCGAGAATGTATTACTTTGGGAATTCCAACGATTTGTTTAATCGATACAAATTGTGACCCGGATCTCGCCGATATTTCTATTCCGGCAAACGATGATGCTATATCTTCAATTCGATTAATTCTTACCAAGTTAGTTTTTGCAATTTGTGACGGTCGTTCTAGCTATGTAAGAAATCTTTGATTTTTTTATGAACTCAACAATTCAATTCCTAAAATTTATAATAGAATTAGAGTTTGGTTACTATTCCGGACTATCAAAAACTATAATAATAATAAAGGGAAAGGCCTGGGGATATTATGTGATTAATCGGTATCCTAAAAAAAAGTAGACAAGTCGAGAAAGAGATGATTGAATCAAAATAAATTTTTTAAGTTATATTTCTGGTAGAGGATAATATGAATATTCTATCATATTCAATCAACACCCTAAAGAAGGGGTTATATGATATGTCTGGTGTGGAAGTAGGTCAACATTTTTATTGGCAAATAGGGGATTTCCAAATCCATGGCCAGGTACTTATAACTTCTTGGGTTGTAATTGCTATCTTACTAGGTTCAGCTGCGATAGCTGTTCGTAATCCACAAACCATTCCAACAGGTGGTCAGAATTTCTTTGAATATGTCCTTGAATTCATTCGAGACGTGAGCAAAACTCAAATTGGAGACGAATATCGCCCTTGGGTTCCCTTTATTGGAACTCTGTTTCTGTTTATTTTTGTTTCTAATTGGTCCGGGGCCCTTTTCCCTTGGAAAATCATACAGTTACCTCACGGGGAGTTAGCCGCACCCACGAATGATATAAATACTACGGTTGCTTTAGCTTTACTCACGTCAGTAGCCTATTTTTATGCGGGTCTTACAAAAAAAGGATTGGGTTATTTTGGTAAATACATTCAACCAACTCCAATTCTTTTACCGATTAATGTCTTAGAAGATTTCACAAAACCTCTATCACTTAGTTTTCGACTTTTTGGAAATATATTAGCTGATGAATTAGTAGTTGTTGTTCTTGTTTCTTTAGTACCTTTAGTGGTTCCTATACCAGTCATGTTTCTCGGATTATTTACAAGTGGGATTCAGGCTCTTATTTTTGCAACTTTAGCTGCAGCTTATATAGGCGAATCCATGGAGGGTCATCATTGATTAGTCTTAGGAAGAGTTTTTTAGTTTAGATCCAATGTGGCTCAAGAGACTCTATTACCATTAGATTCTATTAAGATAGAATCTAATGGTAATAGAAAAAAAGATATTAGAGTCGAGATGTATAAAAAAAAGTGGTTGGTTAGTCGACAGTGGTTACGCTAGATATGTGGAATCTAATACTTATAAGTTCCGTTTTTTCGATTAGATGTTTCGCAGAATGATTAGAAAATCCTATTTCATTTACGAGACAATAGGCGGTTTACGTTATGTAAGAAACATACGTATATTTTATATTAGATATTGACAAGTTATATATGAACCACTTTTTCATTTGCACTAAAAGATGAAGTCTTTCTAATGATTCAAAAATATTATATTAAATATTAATTAATATTTTAATAATATAGATATTCATTAAAATTTGGCATTTTTTATTCTTTCTACTGGATGGATATTTCACTTTCTACTGGATGGATATTTCAATGGAATAATTAAGTCCTAATTCATTGGTTGATTGTATCATTAACCATTTATTTTTTTTTTTGTGTGTGAGGAACTTATCTATCATGAATCCACTGATTTCTGCCGCTTCCGTTATTGCTGCTGGATTGGCTGTAGGGCTTGCTTCTATTGGACCTGGAGTTGGTCAAGGTACTGCTGCAGGCCAAGCTGTAGAAGGTATTGCGAGACAGCCCGAGGCAGAGGGAAAAATACGAGGTACTTTATTACTTAGTTTAGCTTTTATGGAAGCTTTAACAATTTATGGATTGGTTGTCGCATTAGCCCTTTTATTTGCAAATCCTTTTGTTTAATCCAATAAAAGGAAAATAAATTGGACGTGCAGGTTGTTTTTTCACATTATATGAAAAAAAAGTTTCGCCCCTACACAATTACTTAGACTTATTCATTCCGAAAATAACCCAGGGGAAGGAAGGAAGAAAACGAGTGGGTAACACTAATTCTTCATCTTCAAATAAGTCCTTCCCCTTCCTTAGTCGAAAGAAAAGCAGAAGTGCTCTAACAAAAGAGCTATTTCGCAATTCACATCAAACCTAGTACCTAATTTTATTTTATTGGAATTAATTCGAATAAAAAATAATTTTAGTATTTTTGGTATTGGGAATCTCAATTGAAAAATAAAATTCATGAAATTTATTTCGAACGTATTTTCGATTTATTCGATTTCGAAGTAATAAATAAGTGAAGCAGCACAATGCTTTTTTGAGTTTATCTATAAAAGGAGATCGTATGAAAAATGTAACCGATTCTTTCGTTTTCTTGGGTCACTGGCCATCCGCCGAGAGTTTCGGGGTTAATACCGATATTTTAGCAACAAATCTAATAAATCTCAGTGTAGTGATTGGTGTATTGATCTTTTTTGGAAAGGGAGTGTGTGCGGGTTGTTTATTTCAAGAATAGGT